TGACCACTTGATTAAATTGGAGGGAAGTGGAGTAAATGGCCGATACTACTGGAAGGATTCCTCTTTGGATAATAGGTACTGTAGCTGGTATTCTTGTAATCGGTTTAGTAGGTATTTTCTTTTATGGTTCATATTCTGGATTAGGTTCATCCCTGTAGTAATAGTATGAATTGAGTTGTAGCCATGAAAGCGTAGGAACTCAACGGGATTCCCTTCTTTGTTTGTATGATTCGAAGGGAAAGGGCCCGTTGGGTTCTTAAGAATCAGAGTATTTTTTCATCTAAATGACAAAGTGGATTTCTTTTTCTGCTGTTTCAAAAAACTCCATTCTATTTTTTCTGATGATGCTTTTGAAAAATGAACTTCATTAATTGATTCAGAACACCTGTTCCTTGATCTTGATAGTATCTATGGGTACTTTCCAAGGAAGAAAGCGGGAATCACTCAATTTCCTGGATTATATATATTTCTGTAGATTAGATATCGTACAAATACTTTTGATACTCTTACCTATTTATTTTAGTATCTCAGAAAAATTTCAATTTTTTATAAGTTCATTGAATAAGTTCTATTTAATCAATAAAATGAAATTCCCTCTTTTTTGTTTGTCCGCTACTTTATTGTACGCAATAAATCGACAAAAAGTTCTGATACATCTGGAAAACTGAAACCAAGACTAGGAATTTTTGACGAACAGGATAAAAAATCATTACTCTTTCGACACAAGAAAAGGAATTTTCTACACCCCTTTCTTGTGTCGAAGACTAGGAAGACGAATAAATCTTATTTGTTCCCCGCATTTATAGTTCGTTCTATATACCCGCTTACTTGTGCCTTACTTATGCTAATATCTATCTTATGCTAATATCTATCCCAATTTTGGTCTATTTGAAATAGAATAAAATGGATATAGAATAAAATGGATCCATTTTATGACATTGAAATCTGGCAATAGTAACATAGTCAATTCAATTTGGCTAAAAAAACAAAGAAAGAGGTGGTAAAGTCATAAAGTTAAATAGTCTTATTCAAACAAAAATCGACCTATTATAACTAGGAATGCGGTACAAGGGATTCCCTGAAACTCGTAGAAAAAGAACAAGTAAATAAAAGGTTTTTCATAATTTCATTTTTTTTTTTTGATCATACATAATCGACAACAAGAATTTGGTTCTTTTTACGAACCTGATGTCGATAAATCCGCGAATCTAGAAATTCATTTCGGCCAATTGAACCTTCTCGAACTGTTTCTTTTTAAGAACCAAAAATATTTGTGCCAAAATAACAGATGCCAAGAAGAACAAAAGACCTTGAACACGTAATGGATCTTGAAGTACTATTTCTGCATCTCCCTGACCAAACCCACCCACATTAGGATTACTCGTTAATGGTTGATCAAATTTGATGGATTCGCCCTCTGAAACAAGAAGTTCTGGTCCCGGAGGGATAATATCAACCACTTGGCGTCCATCCGACGGATCTGTTATGGTTATTTCATATCCTCCTTTTTCTTTTCGTACGATTTTACTTACTATACCCGCTCCCGTAGCATTATAAACTGTATTGTTACTCTTGCTTCCGTCGGGATAAATCTGACCCCTTCCCCTATTCCCACCTACGTATATAGGATATTTTAAGAAGTGAACATCTTTCTTAGTAGCGGGGTCGGGGGAAAGAATAGGAAAGGCGATTTCACTATATTTCTGACCAGGAACAGGCCCTATCACAAGAATATTTTTTTTATTAGGGCGATAGCTCTGAAAAGACAAATTGCCTATCTTTTCTTTCATCTCGGGAGAAATACGATCGGAAGGAGCTAATTCAAACCCCTCTGGTAAAATAAGAACAGCCCCCACATTCAAACCCCCTTTCTTACCATTAGCAAGAACTTGTTTTACTTGCTTATCATAAGGAATTCGAACAACTGCTTCAAATACAGTATCAGGAAGTACCGCTTGTGGAACCTCAATATCCACGGGCTTATTAGCTAAATGGCAATTGGCACATACAATACGCCCAGTTGCTTCTCGTGGATTTTCATAACCCTGCTGCGCAAAAATGGGATATGCTATTGAAATGGATGTCCGAGTTATGATATATATCATGAGCGATACGGAAATAGATCGAGTAATCTGTTCCTTTATCCAAGAAAAAGTATTTCTAGTTTGCATGGTCTAATCATTGATCCGAAAATTTCTACAATAAATTGGGTAGGTCACTAGTATAGTTCCCTATCCACTATTCTGCTATTTACTGGAATCATTTTACTGGAATACTATAGGATGAAAACCCCCCGGCTAGAAAGTTTTTAATGCTTATGTAGAACTACAAAGTAAGAAACATTCTAATTGGATTAAATTGGATCATTTATCAATCATTCATTGAATGATAAATAACTACAAGTGACGGAGATACACGATTTAAATAACGGAAAATCCAATATTTTAAAATAGTATCGAGAATAACTGGAAAGGTGGAAACAAGACCAGATATAATTTGATCGTTATGAACAAATCCAAAATCTTTGTAGACAGAACCAATCATTAGTTCCCAACCATGGGGTGAATGAAATCCGATACATAAATCGGTTAATAAAAGAATCGAAAAAGCTTTTACTGTATCACTTAAGTTATATAGGAATTCCTGAGCCCAAGAGTTAAGAATAAGAAGTTCTTCATTACCTAAAATAGAATAACCACTTAGAATACCAAAACAGATTATATTTGTCGAGAAATGAAAAATCGTATGGATGCGATCCTCATTGTCTATCTTGATTAATTGGATGGTATCTTTGTGGATTCCTATAGGAAGCTTTTGTAGATGTGTCTCCGAGTATTCCTTGATCATTTCGTCCAAGAAGAGGGTTTCCTCCAATTCTATGAACTTTTCTATAATACTTTTTTCTTGAATATCATTCAAAAAAATTTCAGATTGACCAGTATTCGACCAATTAGTAACCCAAGATTCCATGCTTTTAGTAAATGAGAGAGAAATCCACCAGGGCAAAAATACTATAGATGCAAGATACAAAAGAGGAGTGAATGCTTTCTTTTTTGCCATTTTTCACCTGTGAATTTTGAATTACCCCACTTCATTTGTCGATTCTATGCTATGCGATCGAATATTTCTTTCTTTCGAAATCATTTGATATAGGAGATGAATTCAATCTAGTAGTTCAATTTCTTACTTGTTTGAATTGAGTTGCATGGATTTGGATACACATAAAAAATCACAAAAAAGAGTTTTGTTTTATGGTTGTTCCATATACGTCGGCTGTGGCTTGACTTAACGTTCTGACGAAACTTCAGTTAAGTTATAGAAAAAAGAGGATTCTTGCATTTTTCCCCCCTGTTTGTTGGTTGAGAAAGCATTCGTTCTCGCCCAGTTTTATCAAAAGACTTCAATCGGTACGCGCAAGAAATAGGCCAATTCCGCGGCTTTTTGTTCAATTTCTCGTGGAGTCAAATTCTCATCAGTACGGGTCAAGGGAAGAGCTCCCCGGCCTCTGATGTCCATATAAAGGACACGACGAGCATAAATACCTTCTTTAACTTCTATTCTAACGGATTTAATATCTTTTATGCGGAATCGAAGGAATATGCGACGATTTTTTCCAGGAAATCCCCAACGAAAAATACACACTATTCCTTCCTTTCTATCGAATCGATCATAACCACTACCTACATTCCATGAAATTGTGCACCACAAATAGGAACTAATAAAGAGACCCGCGATCCCGTAGAAAGACATCACGATCCCTTGTGGAAAAAAAAGGATTTGCTGAGACGGAACAAAAGATATTAAATTTTGACCAAGATAACTGGAAGTTCCAACCAATAAGAATCCTAATGAACCTAACAAAACGATAAGGGCCCAGCAAAAATTACTTAATTTTCGAGACCCCGTTATAAGTTCTATCCATATATGTTCTGATCGCCAACTCATACTTGATCCGATTGCATTTTATTGGAATTGAGAGAATACCCCAAATGATTTTGGCTTTACTTTTTTTTGTTTCCGAAGGAACTCTCATCAACTAGCACTAGTTTGATGTGAACTAGCACTAGTTTGATGTGAACCTTTAGGAGTAATTCATCAAATTGGTTAGATCTAAAATAATAACATACCCTTCATATGATCCCAATATACATATTGATATACATAGAGATCCACCAACTTTACATTTTAGGCATCCAGCGATCCCGATCTATTTGAAACTAGCTAGAATTAATTTACCCACAGATCATTTTCTGTAGGCATAAGAGCTTTTTCCTTTATGTTCGACGGAAATCCCATGTTATACCATATTTCCCAAAATAAATATCTGTGTTATGCTACAAGTCTAACTTTCAAAAAAAAAACGGATGAGATTGGATTGGGTCCCCTCAGATCTAAACAATCTTGTTTTTTTGAACATGAAGAAATAAAGAAGCCATTGCAAGTGCCGGAAATACTAGGCCTACTAAAGGCACAAAAATAGAGGGAAAATTGAAAGTTATCATAAAATGGGTACCTCGGTTTACTGTTTGTACCTGTTATTATTTTTTTTAATATCATATTTTATATTTCTACTAATTATAATTAAGAATTGGAATTATTATGAATTAATTCAATTTGAAAATTCTTAGTAGAGATATAAGTATCTATATATCTAAGTGAGTATATAGAATAAGTCCAAGGAATGTAGAACTAAATAAATGGACTTATTCATCTTTCTACATGAAAGATACATAGGATAATCAACTTTATTATTTTTCTTCATTTCTTTGTGTTTTGTTCTTGTCTTCTAATTTAATAAAGAAAGAGTTTCTTACGAATCATCGAAAGATTCGTTCTAATGCGACACAACCGGGATTTTTAGTGAAAATAGGATTTTCGGGAGATGGAGAAAGATACAAAACTATACATCTATCTTTATCTATATTGAATTTTCCTAATTTCACGAAAGGAAGAACTCACGCTTTTATCTTGTTGATAGAGACTTCTTAATTAGGAATCGG